ACAAAAATGGTAATATTGTTCCTCCATTGATCAAGAATTTCGGTCTTTGGGAAGTATCACGATCATCCAATAAGAAGGGTTTCAATTTATTCAAATGAACGATTTGAACACCTATTGATTCTAACAACTGATTGCAGGGTTGATCATTCGGACTTTTCAATTCATAGATGTGGATCTCGGACCTATGAATGGGGGTATTCCCGATACTCACAAAGAAAAAGGGAAGTGATTTGGACAAAAAGGGAAGTGACTTGGACAAAAAGAGAAGTGACTTGGACAAAAAGAAACGAAGTGACTTAGACAAATCTTGTTTGTCGATAGCCTCGGACCAATCAATCGAATATTTACTCATACGTAATCGATCGAACACTACTTGAAAACGGTTCTTCTGTTCAGAAACGAAATGTTCCAAATGTTCCTGTAAATTCTTGCTCCCATTGGACCATTTGTATCTATATGCATCAGGATCCCGATTCATGGATCTCTCGGTTCGAGAAATAAGAGGATCAAACCATTTCTTCTGAGTCTCTTTCAAATTCAATAAATGTTGGTTGATCGTATATTTCATTATAGTTATATGATTCAGAGTATCATTTCCTATTTGATCCCTTTGAATTCCATATTCGAAGTTGCGATTGGATCTATTCATTAAAAAGAATCGATTCGATACATTTCTTATGTACCCATAGATGCTATATTGGATTTGAATCAGATTTCGGATCAATCTATATTGATTGACTGCCTCCATGATGTTGTTGCTAGCAAATACCGCTGTTTTTAGTTTTGGATCTTCCAAATCATTCCCGCAGTGGATCCGGACCCATTTTTTTTTGATCCTTCGATAAAAAGATTCATTCTCCTCATAAAAAAGAGGAGGTAGAACCAATAAAGATTTCTTTTTCGATTCATCTCTGGAGTTGAATACCTCATTCAAGAATTTTTTTTGATCCAACCCGTAGGAATCAATAGAAAAGGCAAATCCCCTATGATACACCAGATCCGGCTCGGTTATTGATAGAGTGAATAGATCTGCCATTTCTTGAAATCTCTCTTCTGATTCAAAATCGTGGTGTAACGTGTATCCCCCTTTGTTCCGGTTATGGAATAGATGAAATAAATCCAAAAATGGATTTTTTTTCAAGACTGAAATCTTATTGGAACTGTCCATATCTGGTTCATCCTTCGGAACCATATCACATCCCGGATCTGATGAAATAGGATGAATTGAGACGGTATTTTGTAAATACGTAATTATCTTGAATATATCAACCATTTCTTTATTTTCCGATCGCCTGGAAGGGACAAAAGAAACATCTTGTTTTTTCTTCAAAAATTTCTGATCTCTAGTGGACCTCTCAGTAGGATTCGAACCCAGATGAAGTTCTGACCATCTGTCAGAGAAAAAAGAACGAATTGATCTTGTAGGATTCCCAAGAAATTCTTCGATTTCTTTCGGAAGCAGATGAATAATCATCTGCTTCTCACGTTTCGTGAATAGCCGGGACATTGAGGAAGATCCAAAAAGGCATTTCGGGAATCGATCTGATTCTATCTCTGTTCGTTCCGTTTGAAGAAAGGAAGGATCCCAAAGAATCGATCTTTCTTTTAGTTGCTGAATCTCTGTTTGATCGATCAATGTGTGATATTCTGAATCCTCATTTCTAATGGAATCGAAATGATCTCTGGATTGATCAGAGGATCCTTTCGATTGGCTAGAATCCGTTACTTGAACGAAAATAGATCTTGTGGAATCATATTGAATATTTGACAATACATTCCGTACCCTGCTAAAAAACCAATCCTTGTTTACCAACCACACATTGTCTAACCAAATCCAATTCTCTCTCGATACGTTCCTCAAAAAATCCGATTCGTGCTGATTCTTCCCCCAACTAACGAAGAGATCTTGGCGGAATTGCCACATATGAAATTGAGCACAATTTTGCAAAGAAATACCCCACTTGTTTCTCGAGAAGAGATGGGAAACGTGCTCAATATCATTTGATTGAATAGTTGCCTCAGCTCCTTGTTGTTTGAAGAAACCCTCCCCTTCAATTGGTCTTTTTTCACGAAAAGCAGACATGAGATAACAAATCAAGTCTTTCCCTAAGATTTCGAATAGCTGTCCCGAATTCAAGTTGATTATGTTTCGCTTCTTCCTCGGAGAAAGACGATCAAACAATTCCCAATCATGGTCCTTGCGGATCGGATCATCCGTATAGGATAAAAAAAGAAACTCCAGATATTTGCTATCTTTCTCTTTGAATGAGATCTCAATTCCAGCTACGGTTTCATTAGCTATCTTACAACTAGAATCCCTCTTTTTTCCGATCCGGTTCCTCCACCACTGCGAACCCCGGTTCGATTCAGGCATGATACACTTTTTATTTATTGGGAGAACCCAAGTACTCTCTTGCGGATCCATGAAACAACTCTCAGAAATCTTTTTCTCTTTTGGAAGATACAGGAGTGAAACAATCAATCTATTGATATTGGAAGACCAAAAAGATTCTTCCAATGTCTCATTTCTGGGTCCAATGGAATTCATAGGTATAGGAAGAAGCTCCATCAAATAGAGATTTTTTCTTTCGACCATCTTTCGATTGGTAATACGAGATATAAGGACCACTACTACAAGCAGTACTACACCTTTGATCGTGAAATATCGATTGCTTGTTGAACCCTGTGAATCACGTGAAAGTAGGATACTCCAAATTCGGGGGTCAGAGAGTTTCATAAAACGTTCTTGGTGGAAAAAAATGTGAGTGAAAGATCCCACTGAATCGAATTTGATCCATGAATCTAAGAAATAGTGAGAATTCTTGATCTCACTCAATATCTCTCTCAATTCGAAGATCCAGGATTTGAATTGATATCGTTTCATTGATTCCTCCTAAAGATTTTCATTGATTCCTCCTAAAGATTTCATTTCAATTGGAATTTGGTTATTCACGATGTACAATGAGCCCTGTTAAGCATCCATGGCTGAATGGTTAAAGCGCCCAACTCATAATTGGCAAATTCGTAGGTTCAATTCCTGCTGGATGCACGCCAATGGGAACGTTCAATAAGTCTATTGGAATTGGCTCTGTATCAATGGAATCTCATCATCCATACATAACGAATTGGTATGGTATATTCATACCATAACATATGAACAGTAAGAACTAGAATTCTTATCGATACTGGAACTCATAGGGAAGAAAATGGAGTTATGGATGGAATCAAATATGCAGTATTTACAGAAAAAAGTATTCGGTTATTGGGGAACAATCAATATACTTCTAATGTCGAATCAGGATCAACTAGGACAGAAATAAAGCATTGGGTCGAACTCTTCTTTGGTGTCAAGGTAATAGCTATGAATAGTCATCGACTCCCAGGAAAGGGTAGAAGAATAGGACCTATTATGGGACATACAATGCATTACAGACGTATGATCATTACGCTTCAACCGGGTTATTCTATTCCACCTCTTATAGAGAAAAGAACTTAAAGCAAAATACTTAATAACACGGCGATACATTTATACAAAACTTCTACCCCGAGCACACGTAATAGAGCCATAGACAGTCAAATGAAATCCAATCCACGAAATAATTTGATCTGTGGACAGCATCATTGTGGTAAAGGTCGTAATGCCAGAGGAATCATTACCGCAAGACATAGAGGGGGAGGTCATAAGCGTCTATACCGTAAAATCGATTTTCGACGGAATGAAAAAGACATATCTGGTAGAATCGTAACCATAGAATATGACCCTAATCGAAATGCATACATTTGTCTCATACATTATGGGGATGGCGAGAAAAGATATATTTTACACCCCAGAGGGGCTATAATTGGAGATACCATTATTTCTGGTACAGAAGTCCCTATATCAATGGGAAATGCCCTACCTTTGAGTGCGGTTTGAACTATTGATTTACGTAATTGGAAGTAACCAATTAGGTTTACGATGAAACCTAGAAATCAATCACTGATCCAATTTGAGTACCTCTATGGGATAGACCTCAACAGAAAACTGTTGAGTAACGGCAGCAAGTGATTGAGTTCAGTAGTTCCTCATAGAAAATTATTGACTCTAGAGATATGGTAATATGGAGAAGACAAAATTGTTTGAAGCACGCACAGAACCGGAAGCGCCCCTTGTTTCAAAGAGAGGAGGACGGGTTATTCACATTTAATTTGATGGTCAGAGGCGAATTGAAAGCTAAGCAGTGGTAATTATAAAGATCCCCCGGGGAAAAATAGAGATGTCTCCTACGTTACCCGTAATATGTGGAAGTATCGACGTAATTTCATAGAGTCATTCGGTCTGAATGCTACATGAAGAACATAAGCCAGATGATGGAACGGGGAGACCTAGGATGTAGAAGATCATACATGAGTGATTCGGCAGATTTGGATTCCTATATATCCACTCATGTGGTACTTCATCATACGATTCATATAAGATAAAGATCCATCTGTCTAGATATCATCATATACATCTAGAAAGCCGTATGCTTTGGAAGAAGCTTGTACAGTTTGGGAAGAGGTTTTTAAAAGAAGAATCTACTTCAACCGATATGCCCTTAGGCACGGCCATACATAACATAGAAATCACGCTTGGAAAGGGTGGACAATTAGCTAGAGCGGCGGGCGCTGTAGCGAAACTGATCGCAAAAGAGGGTAAATCAGCCACATTAAGATTACCATCCGGGGAGGTCCGTTTGATATCCAAAAACTGCTTAGCAACAGTCGGACAAGTGGGTAATGTTGGGGTGAATCAACAAAGTTTGGGTAGAGCCGGATCGAAGTGTTGGATAGGTAAGCGTCCTGTAGTAAGAGGAGTAGTTATGAACCCTGTAGACCATCCCCATGGAGGTGGGGAAGGGAAAGCCCCAATTGGTAGAAAAAAACCCACAACTCCTTGGGGTTATCCTGCGCTTGGAAGAAGAAGTCGGAAAAGGAAAAAATATAGTGATAGTTTTATTCTTCGTCGCCGTAAATAGGAATATTGAAAATAGAATTTTTTGAATTTGAAATAATGTGATGGGCGAACGACGGGAATTGAACCCGCGCGTGGTGGATTCACAATCCACTGCCTTGATCCACTTGGCTACATCCGCCCCTTATCTAGCTAAAGGATTTTCTCTTTTTTCCATTCATCATTATTGTATTTATTCTTACCTTCATACTTAGATCGAGATATTCTATTGGACATAGAATGCCAATCTTTAAAATGTAAAAAAAGGAGTAATCAGCTGTGGCACGTTCACTAAAAAAAAACCCTTTTGTAGCTAATCCTTTATCAAGAAAAATTGAAAAACTCAACATGAGGGAGGAGAAAGAAATAATAGTAACTTGGTCTCGGGCATCTACCATTATACCCAAAATGATTGGCCATACAATCGCTATTCATAATGGAAAGGAACATTTACCTATTTATATAACAGATCGTATGGTAGGTCACAAATTGGGAGAATTCGCGCCGACTCTGACTTTCGCGAGACATGCGAGAAACGATAATAAATCTCGTCGTTAATTTGGAAAAAAAAGAGATACTTATCATTCATTGGCGGGAGATAACCTTATGATAAAGAAAAAGAACTCAAATTCGAGTGGAGAAGTAAAAGTTTTAGCTCAACATATATGTATGTCTATTTTCAAAGCGCAAAGAGTAATTGATCAGATTCGCGGGCGTTCTTATGAGGAAACGCTTATGATATTGGAACTTATGCCTTATCGAGCATCTTATCCCATTTTAAAATTGGTTTATTCCGCAGCAGCAAACGCTAGTCATAATATGGGTTTGAACGAAACCGATTTATTCATTAGTAAAGCCGAAGTCAATGGAGGTTCTTTTGTGAAAAAATTAAGACCTAGAGCTCGAGGACGTAGTTATCCGATAAAAAGGCCAACTTGTCATATAACAATTGTATTAAAAGATAAATCAAAATTATCTTTCGATGAATTTAAGATTTAGATTCATATTTAGAAAAAAATAGATGGAAAGATAATATAATAAAAAATATGGGACAAAAAATAAATCCGCTTGGTTTCAGACTTGGTACAACCCAAAATCATCATTCCTTTTGGTTCGCACAACCAAAAAATTTTTCTGTAGGTCTACAAGAAGATGAGAAAATACGGAATTGTATAAAGAACTATGTACAAAAAAATAAAAAAATATCCTCAGGTTTCGAAGGAATTGGAATTTCGCGTATAGAAATTCAAAAAAGAATTGATTTAATCCAGGTTATAATTCATATTGGATTCCCAAATTTATTAATAGAGGGCCGAACACGAGGAATCGAAGAATTACAGATGAATGTACAAAAAGAATTTCGTTCTGTGAACCGAAGAATCAACATTGCTATCACACGAATAGAAAAACCTTATGGAGACCCCAATATTCTTGCAGAATATATGGCTTCTCAATTAAGAAATAGAGTTTCATTTCGAAAGGCAATGAAAAGAGCTATTGAATTAACTGAACAAACAGATACAAAAGGAATTCAAATACAAATTGCAGGACGTATTGACGGAAAAGAAATTGCACGTGTCGAATGGATCAGAGAAGGTAGGGTTCCTCTACAAACAATTCGCGCTAAAATTGATCATTGTTCTTATACAATTCGAACTATCCATGGAGTACTAGGCCTCAAAATTTGGATATTTGTGGATGAAGAATAATAGACCTTTATTTATCTTGTCATTCTATCCAGTAATATAGTGATATATAGAACAAAAAACTAGAAACTTTTTCTGTTTTTCTGTTAAATCAAAAAAATAAAATAATTCGAATTCTATAAGGTTGAATAAAAAAGAAATTAATCTTTTTTTTTTATTGCTATGCTTAGTGTGTGACTCGTTAGTTTTTTCTTTATAGTTTTTAGTAGGATCAAAAAAAGACTGATCCCTAATATTAATTCAATAACTACAACTACTATAATAAAAAATAAAAATGAAAAACTAATAACTAACTTATTGCTTCATATTGTCGAGATCTCAAAAACAGTCACTATATGACTGGATCAATCATATAGTTGTAACAACTGGAATTGTTCCATAACAAAAAAATATGATTGTGGATTTGAAATAAAAATAAAGGGATGCGGATAAATGGAAAGGTGATAGAAAGAGAGAATAAAAATATCAATGATTTATAATTCCAATATGTATGGTCTATGAATTACCTCATATAAATAAAAGGCAGTGTAATAAAGCATTAATTTCATATTGTTTTAATATTGTTTAATATTGTATCGATTTTTATATAAATAATAAATGATATATAAATAATAAAGAGCTTCCGGTTAATAGAAACTGAGGAGATTGACTCGGAAACAGATTTTGTTGAGAGCTCCATTGCAGAGTTCAGGCCTAATCATTAATGGAGAAGCTATAGGAACGATGAAACCTGTGACTATATAGGATTCTATTTAAAAGAATCCAAATGATTGAGCAGGCGGGATGGCGGAATGAACCAAGAACAATTTTTTTTTTTACTCGGAGAGGTTGTGGATTGATCCTACGAATAAAGCAGGAAAAGGAAAGAGTCAATATTCGCCCGCGAAACCCTTATTTCTTATTTATTGGATTCCAATATTGTCTTGATTCAATAATTTATTAAAGTAAAAGTAAAAAAAAATATAAAATAAGGATCCGGTATAAAAAAGAAACATTATCTATATCTAGAAATAGACAAATCTAACCGTATATACAGCTTCTTATCTAATAAATGAAATATAATATCAATAAATCCCATTACTTAGTTTAATGTATTAGTTATTAAATACATGTGCATCTGTAATATTATCGAATCCTTTCATTCGTGAGGAGCTGGATGAGAAGAAACTCTCATGTCCGGTTCTGTAGTAGAGGTGGGAAAAAACCATCAACTATAACCCCAAAAGAACCAGATTTCGTAAGCAACATAGAGGAAGAATGAAAGGAATATCTTGCCGGGGTAATCATATTTGCTTCGGCAGATATGCTCTTCAGGCACTTGAACCCGCTTGGATTACCGCTAGACAAATAGAAGCAGGACGAAGAGCAATGACACGATATGCACGTCGTGGTGGAAAAATATGGGTACGTGTTTTTCCCGATAAACCTATTACAGTAAGGCCCGCAGAAACACGTATGGGGTCGGGAAAGGGATCTCCCGAATATTGGGTATCTGTTGTTAAACCCGGTCGAATACTTTACGAAATGGGCGGAGTCTCAGAAACTGTAGCCAGAGCAGCAATTTCAATAGCTGCGTGCAAAATGCCTATAAAAACTCAATTTGTTATTTCAGGATAGGGGTGTAGAACTAAATATAAAAAAGGGATGAAAAAACAACCACGAGTTTCTTTATTTCTAGACAAATACTATTTCTTCTTTTTCCTCATTCTTTGCATTGAAATATAAAATTCAAATAAAAATGATATGATTCAACCTCAGACCCTTTTGAATGTAGCAGATAACAGTGGAGCTCGAGAATTAATGTGTATTCGAATCATAGGAGCTGGTAATCATAGATATGCTCATATTGGTGACGTTATTGTTGCTGTAATTAAAGAAGCAGTGCCCAATATGCCTCTAGAAAGATCAGAAGTAATAAGAGCTGTAATTGTACGTACATGTAAAGAACTCAAACGTGACAACGGTATGATAATACGATATGATGACAATGCAGCGGTTGTCATTGATCAAGAAGGAAATCCAAAAGGAACTCGAGTTTTTGGCGCGATTGCTCGGGAATTGAGACAGTTGAATTTTACTAAAATAGTTTCATTAGCTCCCGAGGTGTTATAAAGACTCATAGTCATAGATCAAAGACTCATAGTCATAGATCAAATTAGGATATTGTTCTAGTAGGATATCTGAAATAAACCCAATTAATAGATTGTGTCTCACGCATATACTTTTACTAATACTAAATTTAATAATTAATTTAATAATCAATTTCAAATTTCATTAAATATTAAATAATGAATACTTTGAAGTATTCAAATAAAAAAACATGTTGATTATATCAAAATTAAGAAGCACCAATAATTATAATTCGTCATGGGCAGAGACACTATTGCTGATATAATAACTTCTATAAGAAATGCTAACATGAGTAAAAATGGAACGGTTCGAATAGTATCCACAAATATCACCGAAAACATTGTTAAAATACTCCTACGAGAGGGTTTTATTGAAAATGTTCGGAAACATCAGGAAAGTAATAAAAATTTCTTGGTTTCAACCTTGCGCCATAAAAGAACTAGGAAAGGAATATATAAAACGATTTTAAAACGTATAAGTCGACCCGGTCTACGAATTTATTCCAACTATAAAAAAATTCCTAAGATTTTAGGTGGAATGGGAATTGTAATTCTTTCCACTTCTCGAGGCATAATGACAGATCGAGAAGCTAGACTAGAAAAAATTGGAGGAGAAATTTTGTGTTATATATGGTGATCCTCCTCTGGTATACTAATTTTATCTCTAACTTCCTATTTGTGAAATAGAGAGGAAAGGTGACTTATATAACTCTTCCTCCATTAGTTGATACTTCAAAAAGGTTTCCTGGAATGAAAAAAAAAAATGATTCATGAAGGTTTAATTACTGAATCATTTCCCAATGGTATGCTCCCCGAATCCGTTTATATTTTATATAATGAAGATCTAATTCTAGGTTATATTTCGGGGAAGATACGACGCAGTTTGATACAAACACTGCCGGGGGATAGAATCAAAATAAAAATAAGGCAATATTATTCATTCAACCAGGGGACGTATAATTTATAGACTTCGGAACAAAGATTCGAACGATTAGATAGATTCTTTTTGAAAAAATCCCTTTCATCAAAGATACAATTTGAAGCAAAAAAAAAACAAGAGACTTAATTTTCTTCCAAGGAATAGATTAAAAATTAAAGTAAAGTAAGGAGTAAGAAATATGAAAATAAGGGCTTCTGTTCGTAAAATTTGTGAAAAATGTCGACTGATCCGTAGGCGCGGACGAATTATAGTG